AGGAGGTGCTAAATAATTTCTTTCTTACTTTACTTGTTGCTTGTCAGTGTACAATGATGCCCCATTCAATAGAAAATTATTCAACATAGTCTATTTCTCTCCATTATTAGTTTCGGGGTAGAACCTGAGGATCGGGTGAAATATGAATCTGACAGGTCTGTTTCTAATAACTCATGAAGGATATTATCAGATTCCCACAATTTAAGTAGATCCGAGGTCTATAAATCCTCTTTTTCGTAGTTGTAGAAGCGGTTTTTGTTGGAATCCTTTTTTCATCATTTTAAGGAATTGGTTAGTCGTCCAGTAACAAGTAAGATAAGAGTAGTAAATCGTATTCGATGAAAGAAAGAGAACAAAGAAGAAAATAATTGTAATCAATCGTTTTGATGCATGCATTGTTGTATTAGATCGAGATCCAAAGGTTCTTTCTTGACCTAACTACAAGGACGAGGTTTTATAATACGGAAAGATAAAACGTAGAACGTAAAAAGGAAAAGAGAATAGAAATTACTAGTCTTAGAACCTAGTTGGACCAAAATAAAGATTTTATTTTTTTATAATATAAGCTTGCCGTTTGCTCTAAAATATAAAATGGATTCGATACAATTAAAAAATAAAAAGTTTTATTCCACAATGTAATGATTCAAAAAGAGTTTAATTTTTGAGTGAAGTTACACGGCCCAGTTCTTATTATTAGTTTATAAGTTTACCCAAGAGTTGCTCAATGAATCCGTTGATTGAATCGCGGGATGGGTAGATGTCGCAGATGATGAATCAATTTCTTTTTATACGCCTGTCACTTTTTCTTTGTTAGTGCCGTCTATAATGATAGATGAATCAAAAATTTTCAATTTAACTTATTCTTTCAATTGGTATTTTTGCTTATCTCCTTTTTTGCAAAAATGGAAACTTAGGTAAGTGCTTTTTTTATAAACATATGTATAAAAAGAACATATTTCATTTAGCTCCTTTATGCCTACTATAACTAGTTATTTCGGTTTTCTACTAGCGGCTTTAACTATAACCTCAGCTCTATTTATTGGTCTTAGCAAGATACGACTTATCTGAAATTAATATTTGAAATGCACAATTCATAAAAAGAAACCTTTCGGTGAGATTCTTTGGAAATTACCAATTCTTAGTCATTGAGATTCATGGTAATTCGGATTAATATTTAGGTATAGATATTACCTCCTTTTTCTCCTTTCAAACAAATTGAAATGATTGAAGTTTTTCTATTTGGAATCGTGTTAGGTCTAATTCCTATTACTTTGGCTGGATTATTCGTAACTGCATATTTACAATACAGGCGTGGTGATCAGTTGGACCTTTGATTAATTAATATCTCTTTTTTTGATTGACCTCCTACTTTCGTTAATACAAAGGAGGTCAAATTCAGATTGCTATTCAAGTTAGTGAAGCTATTTCACGATCTAAGAATAAGAAGGATGAAATCACGCTCTGTAGGATTTGAACCTACGACATTGGGTTTTGGAGACCCACGTTCTACCGAACTGAACTAAGAGCGCTTTCTTATCAGAAAAGATAAGACTGTAAAGAAACCTTTTTAATCCCAATACATCTTTGAATGAAAGAGTATATATGTCCAATTTGAATCGATCTCAATTAATCCCTCGTTACTGCTCAACGGAGAAGTAATAGGTAGGGATGACAGGATTTGAACCCGTGACATTTTGTACCCAAAACAAACGCGCTACCAAGCTGCGCTACATCCCTTCAATCGGTCTACAGTGTCATTGTAGAGAATTCCTATCTTGTTTTCCACATCGTTATTTCTTCCATTGATATATACAATTTATATGGGCATTTCGTCTTTTTTGTCTCATTTATTATATAATAATAGTAAATTATATACATATGAAATACGAAACGGAACCCGTCGTAAAAATAACTGAGTATTTTCGGGAATGCTCGGGGACTTTTTTTATGTTGTTTTAAGAAAATCTTATTCACCGGATCGTTGTACATTTCAATTTGAATTAGGGATTGCGTGTACAACTATAAGCGGTCCTTAACTGCATATGCATCTGATCATATATGTATTACCATTATATATTACAATATAATATATATTACAATAAAAGAAGGAGGTTTTTCAATGCGAGATCTAAAAACATATCTCTCCGTGGCACCGGTATTAAGTACTCTATGGTTCGGGTCTTTAGCAGGTCTATTGATAGAGATTAATCGTTTTTTCCCAGATGCGTTGACATTCCCCTTTTTTTGAGTCTAGTTATTGACACGGTAACGAATAACAAAGATTAGGGATACAATTAAATATCTGTGACTAATTCTTCGCCCCCCCCCTTTTTCTCTTTTTTCCCCTTTTCTTTTTTAGAATAAGGGAGGAAAGAGAAAAAAAGAAAAAGTAAGAGCTGCCAGACTTGGGTTCAAGTTCGAATTAAATAGGGATGGAGGTAGAATAAACAATGTGGGGTCTAGGTCTAGGGCAAGACTCTTATACAAGATACTAAAATGT